GCAGAGTATCGAAAGGAACCTCTCGGAGAAGTTCCGGGCCTCGGCAGCCCTCCTTTCTTATCTATTTTCATATATAATATAAAGAGAATAGAAAGCGTACTGACTCTGACTGCTATCTACGATGCGATCAGGGGGGAATAGCGCAAGGGCTTAAGTCATCGATTCTAATCCTATCTTTTTTTCGGTATGCCGCTCCGCGAGCAAGGAGCGAGAAAACAAAGTGGGCTGTGGTGATGTCAGAATTTGCACCTATTTGTATCTATTTAGTGATCAGTCCGCTAGTTTCTTTGATCCCACTCGGTGTTCCTTTTCCATTTGCTTCCAATAGTTCGACCTATCCAGAAAAATTGTCGGCCTACGAATGTGGTTTCGATCCTTTCGGTGATGCCAGAAGTCGTTTTGATATACGATTTTATCTTGTTTCTATTTTATTTATTATCCCTGATCCGGAAGTCACCTTTTCCTTTCCTTGGGCAGTACCTCCCAACAAGATTGATCCCTTTGGATCTTGGTCCATGATGGCCTTTTTATTGATTTTGACGATTGGATCTCTCTATGAATGGAAAAGGGGTGCTTCGGATCGGGAGTAACCACTAGTGATAGGGCTCAAATCCTTCGGGGGGAAGGACAAAAGTAAAGAGCGATGCCTACATTAAATCAATTGATTCGTCATGGTAGAGAAGAAAAACGGCGCACGGACCGTACTCGAGCTTCGGATCAATGTCCCCAGAAGCAAGGAGTACGCCCGCGTGTACCGACGAGAACACCGAAAAAACCTAATTCAGCTCCACGTAAGATAGCCAAAGTACGGTTGAGCAATCGACATGATATATTTGCTCACATTCCGGGCGAAGGTCATAATTCGCAGGAACATTCTATAGTCTTAATAAGAGGAGGTAGAGTGAAAGATTCGCCAGGTGTGAAATCCCATTGTATTCGAGGAGTCAAGGATTTGTTGGGAATTCCGGATCGAAGAAAAGGGAGATCAAAATATGGTGCAGAAAAACCAAAATCGATATGAATGGAAGATGCCTCTGTAACTCTTTTTTCTCCAATTTTCAGTACGAAGTTACTGGCTCTAAGAAGGCAATTGCACCTTAGCCCATGGACTGATACGGAGACTACTCTACAGGGGAAATCTCTTACTCGACTAGAGCGGATCCCGAGACTTCACCCGTTCTTTGAAACTGTCGGGCACTACATTCTATAACGAGAATCACAAGGCCGGTCAACAAGGAAGAACCTGGCAGAGTGTCCTGAGATAACAGGGCATCAGTGACAACGCCCAGTGACGAGAGTGGCGACATACGAGGATCTAACCTCGACCAACGAGAGCGTAGCTGCTCGACCTCAGACATAGGGATTCTCGGACCGGAACAATGGGATTCGCTCGACCGAAGGGAACGATGCGTAGCGCCATAGGGGGAACCTAGCGTAGCAGAGCCAGTCGCGACCAAGTAGATAGCTCTACGCCTCTGCCGAACGAACGAAGAGCTACCTAAGTACGGTTAAAGAAAGTGAAAATGATAGGTAAACAAAAGATAGAACAAATGCGACAGAAAGCGTCAGAGCTTCGAAAGCCTTAAATTGAGCTTGAAATTGAGTGTCCTTGAATTGAGCCTGTCGTATCCTTCCCAACCCAAGACGACAAGGCGGTAACAGAACTACGGCAACTCCGGAACGCATCATGCGGTTTGTTTCAAGGCATGGGTTATGGTCTAGGAGAACTCATGCGACTATTGGCGTTGGGGAAGCCATGCGTTAGGTAAACCAACCGCACATTGCAAGCGAAGGGGTGAAAGCTACTCGACTGTAATGTAAGTGGAGGACCTACAACGAGTTGCGGTTGCTTCGCAAGCAATACTCGACGGTATAGCGCATGCGTCTCATCGTCTTGGGAGCACTCGTAGTTGTTTGAGTCGTTGCGTTAGGGCAATACAACTACGAGAACCGGTCGTCCTAACGCTACTGTCAAACCTACTGTAGTTGTCGTTATTACCACTCGTCGGGTAGTTGTTCCGTAACACCTCGTAGACTACTAGTCGTTCCATTGTTGCACCACCCCAATGTGTGTTGCGTAGTAACTGCCTAGCTGTCTGTTACGTTGTCAAACCCTTCCGAACAACCACCTCTGACGCAGAGACTACGAGTGACGGACAACTAAACGACAACGAGTGGTTGCTTTACGGTCTTGTTCCGTCGCATGTCGTTCTTCCGTCTTTGGGAACACTAGTTGTCTTTGGTTTGGTAAGGCCGACTCGATGGTTGCGGAGCAAGGTTACCAAGGGGAACAACGAGTGGTTGCTTCGCAAGCCTATATTACGGTCTAGCGTTATCGTCGTTATGGCGCTTTGGAACACTGCTGATCGCCACCTCTTGCAAGCAACCGTCGGTCACAAATGGGAAAAATCATACGCTATCATAGGCGCTTCTAATTTCTTTGGAGATTCTAAATGCAGCATGCGCTGAAACCCGCCTAGCTACTTACTACTCTACTTAACTTAAAATAAAAAAAATTAGAATTCAAATTGGTCGAGAAAAAGAACCGCGCTAGTCGGAATTTGGGGAAAGATAGAGAGCTCTCTAGGCTCTCCTGATCAAATTGAGAGTTCGCTTTGCCAGTCCATGAATATGTCGCACCCAGCAGTTCGAGGAGTTGGCCAGATACGGATCGATCGAAGCCCTGCCTCGAAAAAGTAAGGACTTTTAGGCAGATTCCAGTATCCGACCCATCTCTTTCTGCCGATTCCCCGGGTTGTCGGAATCTCTGGTTCGATCAGGACCAGGAGTCCCATTCATTCGTTTATGGGGGCGCCTCTCTGTTCCCATTCTCCACCGGGTCATCAAGTGATTAGCCAGCTCAATCCATTTTTCCATCCGATGATCTTCGCCCTAGGACTGACTCTGTTCGACCTGCCTTGATTGCCTAGCTAATGCTACCGTCGCAAGCAACCTCTCAAAGAATAGGGAGTGAACGACCCTTCTATCTAGTATCTAGATCGGTGATTCCGTTCGGCCGAGCCAGCTATCGAAAGTATTGCAAGCAACCTCACCCTCACCTCGGAATGAGAGAGACATCAAGGACAGGAACGTAGGAAAGCTCCTTAACGGGAGATTCAGCCACGTAATCAATCCCCCAAACTGTCACTCGGGATGTCAGGATTGCAAGCAACCTACACTAAGCGAGCTAGAAGCTAAAGTGAATCTTTTTTGGCATCTTTTTCTTTGCTTTGACCGCGACTTTGTTTGGTCTTCCTCTTTCCTTCGGCCCATGTTTCAAAGCTAGCAAAAAGTTCGAGCCTTCGGGATCTCTCTTGAACGGCGGTCGGTCAGTCCTTTTCTTCTGTTGATGCTGAGACTGATGCTTTGACTGTCTCCCATATCATTATAATAAAGATCCACTACTTGTCTTGTCGACGCTAAACTCAGTACCTCGCTTCCTTCCTAGTACACCTACTAGACCCATACTCATTACGAATGTGTTCACCAGACATCTGACTTAGCAACCTTCTGCTTAGACCGGCAACGATAAGGAAGGAGATCTATGGATAATGGGATATAGAAGTCAGGTGCGACGGTCAGCTCAGTCAGAGCGGAAGCGGTCAGGCAAGGTTATCGTCAGACAATGTAGTGCAAGCGACGGGTAGCGCTTGCCGTATGAAGAAGGCGACTACAATGGGAGACGAAGGCGACGTGGGCTTGCCATATAGATGTAGCGCTTGCAAGGCAATTCAGACGACGTTAGCAAGATGTAGCGCTAGCTAGGTTACGCTAGCGCTTGCCATAAAGAAGCTAGCCAGAAAGCAGGTCAGGCAGGCGAGCGATAGTACAAGCAAGCTAACACGCGGGCGAGGTTGAAGGGGTCTTGCGCAACCTTCGGATTGTCGCAAGCGCAACCTTTGACCCCTTCGTCGACAACCTCTCATTTGTTCGACTACTCGCGGGGCCTGCTGCGTTTAAAGAAGCTCCACCCGGGAAAAGAGTGGAAAGCAGCTTTGATAGATATGATAACGAAGAGGTTGCATTGAGATCTTCTATCCAAGGATCTCGATCTAGGCGAGAGGTTGCGCTTGCCATGCTGAACCAACTTTTTCCTTTCTTGACTGGTGGTGAACCCTCCTCTCTTCTTTCTGGGTCCGCCCGTACCAGCTAACTCGCTTTCCTCCTAAAGGGTCAAAAGGGCCTACCTGTGCATTTAGCTGACTCTCTATGCCCCAAGAAGAGAATTGTCCAGTTATGGCGAGGAATAGGTCTCTATCCAGATGATAGATTGAAGAAGAAAGCGATGTGTGCCCTGCCTTTCCTCGAAAGGTGCTTGCAACGGGCTTTTATGAATTTCATTTGCGAAGTAGAGCCCAGCCCATTTAAGGTGGGGAGCCTAAAGAAGTGGGTAGGTTCCAATTTCCTCTAAACGAGAGTCACCCGAAGATGAGGGCGTTCGTTCATACTTCAGTTCAAAGCGCCAACAGGATTGGCTACGACAAACGTAAACCATTTCTTACTTCCAAACAAAGTTTTAACGTTATCTAATCAAATCCCAAATCTACCCGAAGACTTTTTGGTGGGGTTTTTCATTGTCGGCCTGAAACTCATGTTGTACAGCCAAGTGGAAAAACACCGAAGCACATAAATTATCGTAAATAAAGAAAAAGGGTTTTCTAGCTATTCGTGGATGGGTTCGGAAGAATTGCATTTTTTTGTCTTTTGGTTTCATACGTACTGGAGTTCTAACATTTGAATTTCTCAAAAAGTCTTTATTACATTGAGATGTCCGATACCATCCTAGAGTATACCCTCCAACTTCTTTCGGGGTTAGCGTTACCCACAGCTCTCCAAATCATAGCCAGCTGGCGAGTCGCCCGGCTACGCAATTTAACAATCCACAACTATACGGAGAAAGTGGATGAGTCAGTTGCAAATACCATAAAGGAGCAGCTGAGCGAAAGAGTCATAACGCCGCTATTTACCGATAATAATGTGGTCTTGCCGCCCGGAAAGAATGCCTATGACGTCATAGACGCCTTGGTGCCGGGGGACAACGTGCACTTGCTTGCGGCGATGTATCACGATCTGTGTTGGCTAGGCGTTGAAAGTCAAACGTATCTACTATTACTAGAAACTCTCAATTTCTTGTGATGTGTGGATTCTTTCTTTTTTTTCTTTTCCGTTTTGTCGAGAGGAAGGATCCAAATGCCCAAAGAGTCCCATGCCTTTCTTGGTCGGACCAAGCCAACTGGCGATTTCCGACAAGTCTTTCCTAATTTTTAGAGCAAGAAGCGGAACTACAGGGATGAAATGAAAAGTGTTTTTTACGATTACGCCCAACAGCCCACTTGAGCAATTTTCCATTCTCCCATTGATTCCTATGAAGATAGGAAACTTGTATTTCTCATTCACAAATTCCTCTTTGTTTATGCTGCTAACTCTCAGTTTGGTCCTACTTCTGATTCATTTTGTTACTAAAAAAGGAGGAGGAAACTTAGTACCAAATGCTTGGCAATCCTTGGTAGAGCTTATTTATGATTTCGTGCTGAACCTGGTAAACGAACAAATAGGGGGTCTTTCCGGAAATGTGAAACAAAAGTTTTTCCCTTGCATCTTGGTCACTTTTACTTTTTTGTTATTTTGTAATCTTCAGGGTATGATACCTTATAGCTTCACAGTTACAAGTCATTTTCTCATTACTTTAGGTCTCTCATTTTCTCTTTTTATTGGCATTACTATAGTGGGATTTCAAAGAAATGGGCTTCATTTTTTAAGCTTCTTATTACCCGCAGGAGTCCCACTGCCGTTAGCACCCTTTTTAGTACTCCTTGAGCTAATTTCTTATTGTTTTCGCGCATTAAGCTTAGGAATACGTTTATTTGCTAATATGATGGCCGGTCATAGTTTAGTAAAGATTTTAAGTGGGTTCGCTTGGACTATGCTATGTATGAATGATATTTTGTTTTTTATAGGGGATCTTGGTCCTTTATTTATAGTTCTTGCATTAACAGGTCTGGAATTAGGTGTAGCTATATTACAAGCTTATGTTTTTACGATCTTAATCTGTATTTACTTGAATGATGCTATAAATCTCCATTAAAGTGGTTATTTATTTATAATTGAACAAAAGCGAGGAGGCGAAGCCGCTTTACCGAATTGTAGAGGTGAAGGAACGAGAACTTCCCCCGAATCGACAAAAAGATTCCGAGCACGTCTGGTCAAAGTATATCTTGTCTTTACCACGAGCCATTTTCCGGCTAACAAGAATTTAAGTTTTGCACATATCCGCGGGTTCTTCCATTTTATTTCTTCCTCATAGACGAAAGAAGTAAGGTGATATACTATATTTATCCGCTTATTGGAACTCCTTCTAATGACCTATGCATTCTGTTATCATTTCCAGTTGTTCGATCCATTGTGATTTGGTTCCTTGGTGTGGAGAGATCTCTGCCATAAAAGAAAAGAGAGAGCTCGTAGGCCTTATTCTGCAGATCAAAGAGTTAACCTATATGCATGTTGACTGGCCTAAAAAGGCCTGGAAATGGCCATAGGAAGAACACATTCATTTGGCAGTGGGGCTAAAGAGATAGAGAGAATCGGTCTTGAGAGATCTTTTATCTTCTTTCTTTTGGGATCATTCCGACTTCCTTAGTCACTCAGAGAGAGCAGCCTATTGAGTCAATTTCCCATTGGGGTTGGTTTAAGGAAAGATCGGGGAAGTTGCGAGTTTTTCACTATCCCGAATGCTTTGCTTCGTCCCGCACATGATTGGTGTATCTTTCTTTTAAAGCGTATACCTTTGGATGGGGCTTCGATCAAGAAAGATGGTCTCTAAGATAGTGGCTCGTGTATCTGTTCCAAAGTCCATTAGGGGAGGCCATGTCTTTTGATAAAAGAATATCAGGTTCTCACTCCATAATGGGATAAGGTTTCATTCCACTAGTCCAATGCCTGGCCTTTTGCTTTCCTCTCTTCCGAATTATTCAATTTGAAAAATTTCTTTCGGATGGACTGTCCCCGAAAACGGTTTTCTGAAACAGAAAGTGATCCGCTATCCTTACTCCCTTGCTATTTCCGCCGAGAAGTGACGTTATCAAGCCGTCTTCGCCTATACCCGACCAACGAATCGTTCGTGACACGTACTCCCTGGCGACGTGAATCTCTTTCAAATAATTGTAAGGTACCGGCGAGCCCTTCCTTACGTGGCTTACCACGAATGAACTTCTACACAACGACCGACAAACCAATGGCATATGCGGTATGCGGGTGTCAGGTTTAGGTCTAGATGGAGGTTACAGTTCCGGTTATGGTTCGAGTGGAAAAGCACGTATCTTGATGCGTGTACCGTACTGCTATCCAAACGAAGATGAATTACCTACCGACCCTGTTCCTTCTCTGTGTTGGGCTATATTACGCTATCGATAATCGATAGAGTAACTTGATATGCGAGATGCCCTTACCTTGACATGGCAGGTACAAGATCCTTTCCAACCAGGCTGCTCTATCAAAGGACTATCTCAAAAGCCGGAGAGAATGATTGAATTGAAGCCATGTCTCCCGAGAGAAAATGAACGATCGACTGCTAAAGATCTTGACTAAAGCATTGATAGCTTTGCAGAGGAGAAAACCTTTGATTCTTCCCGAAGGTCTTCCTTGCATGCTGAAGTGAACAGGGGCGGTACCAACTACGACTAGAAAGCGGTCACTCCTGTCAATGAATACCATTCATAGTTGTCTATTGCTATATCTTAATTAGAGAATCGACTGGTCACTCATGCTTGAAAGAAAAAGAAGTTGCGATGCCTGTTAGAGGAAGGCTAGAAGAGAGTAGCTCATGCCCGGCAAAGTCCGATCGTAGAATAGAAAAGTATGTTTCCCAGGAGTGGTTCAAGCCTATGTGACCAAAGCTGGAAAGAAATGAATATTCTTCACCGAGAAAGGTAGCGAAGTCGCCTCTATTCTCGATTTATATTGCGACAGAGGGAGGCGCTAGTAATAGAGTCAAAATCACGATTAGAGTCAGTCCGGATAAAAGGAAGAATCCGCAGCTAGTCTTGGGATCAAGGCTTCTTTCCTTTACTGAATCAGGAATAGCGAGACCGCTGGCCTGGCCTTTCCTAAAACTGTGAAAGCTTAGGAGGATTTCGATAACCATTCTGCACCCTCTCACGTTAGTTTTTAGCTATTGCGGACATGTGTCTGTCAAGCCCCGGACTCTGATACTACAGCCGCACTAAACGAATGTATCCGTCGACGTATCCACTAAGGATCCTAGCCTTATACCTAACCTTAGTGGGGAGCAATGGGCTTTGACTTACAAACTGACTTACTAAGAAATTACTGACTTATCATAGTTGATCTTTGAAGGTCTGATTATTGGGTATCTAATATGACTGCTATCTTTAGTATGGGAATAGGACTCCGTTCTGGTCAACGCCCAGTGTCTGGGTTTGGTCCAGGTGAAGGTATCCCGAATACGGTCGTCAGCTCATCCCTAGTTATAGATAGAGCACTCGGTCTGTCTCTTTGACTGTGCTGCTTCGAATGATCGGGTTTCAACGGCTTCCCTAGCTGTGCTGATCTATCTGGCAGTTCACTACGCGCCGAATGATTCTTTGTTATTTCCTCTCTCTCTCTCCTCTCGGTCTGCCTGAAAAGAGTTCCCGGGACAGTCAGAACAAGATGATGATTTTCGGTTTCATCAGACGGGATCAAAGATTTCGAAATTCGCCGATCATAGGTAAGCGGGTCAAGCAAGGGTTGGTCGAGCTGACTTTCGTTTCCTCTATCCAACGGGAGGAAAAGAAGCTGTACATATCGAGTCTTCGCTGGATTTTTCACTAATGTCTTTGTAGTAGTATCTTCTTTTCTAGTCGATATTTCTTCAATCATCTGCGGTGGACTCGGAATGCTCCCGTCAAGATGCCCGAGCTGTCGTTGACTCCGAATGATGGGAATTGCCGCCCGAAGAAAGTGGCTCCCTTGACAGTGAGTGACCATTTACGAAAAGTTCAGAGAGGCCATGACTGATTGCGCAGATAGCAAGCATAGAACAGAACGCAGAAAACGGGAAAGACGCAATTTGAAAATGAAGCGAAATCCGAGCTTTCCGCTCTGATTCAGGGGGAGAAGGAAAGGACGAGATAGCCAAATAGACGAGGAAAGGTTCCGGGAGAAGGGGGATTAAGCAAGTCTTCTTTGATCCTGCTTATTAATAAGTTTTCCCGCGAAGGCTGCCCCACTATGGCAGTGGTGTGCTTAGGGTGAAATGCCACTCCTGAGCTAGCAGGTTCTCCCCTTGAGGCGCAGCTATCGGAAAGGGAAGCAAGTAAGCCTAAGCCCTATCGTATCAGTGAGTCAGGCATAAAGCTAGGGGTAAGTGGCCCAGGAAGCCTGCTCGTACAACCTTGAGTAATCTGTCTATCTCAACTAGTGAAAGAAGTTACTTGCCTACTCAACTAGGTGCTACTCCTACTCCACAGAAGATTTGCTAGAATGAAACATGGAGACACTCTTCCTTTCTCTTCTCTCTGCTTCGGGTAAACTAACTTTCTTTAGTCTCTATCCTTCTACTAGCTAGAAAAGCCTGACTTCACGGGTACTAAGATTAACTGCTTTTCTCCTCTTGCCACAGCTTGACTACCCCTTTACTATCAAGCCAAGCCTCCTTTACTACTTGAACTATCAAGCCTTCATCGTATCGTTTAGCAGGAAAGTAAGACAGGCCAGGCTCCTTAAGCATAGTTGAAAAGAAATGGTAAGGATCTATACACCAGAGAGGAAGTACTGCACTTTATGGCAATTCTCTCGATCTCTGATAAGTCAGCTAAAGGATGAACTCAAAAGTCTCCCATTGGATAAGATAGAGCTAATTCTGTATTACCCTCAAATAAAGGGGATTTTTTTCTACATCAAGAGAAGGAGAAGAAGGTTTGGATAATAATGCCAGCAGGGACAGATCTTATTTGAACGAGAGCTAGCTTGTCAATTCTTGGTGTCATACTCACTTGTCATA